ACAGGATGCGTAGATGTCAAAGATGATGAATTGATTTCGTACCTATGTAACTATATTTTTCTTTTTGTTCGTTCGTAATAATTGATTGATGAATCAATTATTTTCAATTGTATCTTTCACGTGGTATTTTTTGCTTCTTTTTTTATCTAAAAAAAAAATGGAAACTTAGGAAAGTGCTTTATAAACATATGTATAAAAAGAACATATTTCATTTAGTTTCCTTATGCCCACTATAACCAGTTATTTCGGTTTTCTACTAGCAGTTTTAACTATAACCGCAGGTCTTTTTATCAGTCTGAATAAGATACGACTTATTTGATTTGAAAATTCAATTGGAAATTTTGAAATATTCTAGATCTTCCATAGTAACTTATCATGTAAATTTCCAATTTTTCGTGATTGAGACTCATGGTAAATACAAATTCATATTTAAGGATAGATATTACCCTCCCTTTTTTTCCTTTCAAACAAATTCAAATGATTGAAGTTTTTCTATTTGGAATCGTCTTAGGTCTAATCCCTATTACTTTGGCTGGATTATTTGTAACTGCATATTTACAATATCGACGTGGTGATCAATTGGATCTTTGATTAAGTAACATCTCCTTTGTTTATTGACCTCCTACTCCTATTTCGTTGTTTTAGGATTAAAATTAACAACGGAGATCAAATTCAAACTTTAGATTAGACTGTTATCCCATTATTTCCGTGTCATTCTCGATTCGATATAACAATAATGTAATCACGCTCTGTAGGATTTGAACCTACGACATCGGGTTTTGGAGACCCGCGTTCTACCGAACTGAACTAAGAGCGCTTTTTTTTTTTTTCATAAAAAATTTATTTTATGTGATGCTAATACATCTTGCATGCATATACTAACTCAATAGCAACAGTTATCCATAGTTCACTATGGATAACTATTGCTATTGAGTTAGTATGTCCAATTTTAATCCGTCTCAATTGATCTATTTTTACTGCTCATACAATAACTAATAGTATGGGATAGGGATGACAGGATTTGAACCTGTGACATTTTGTACCCAAAACAAACGCGCTACCAAGCTGCGCTACATCCCTTTCCATGGGTTTCCAGTTTCATTCTAAAGAATCTTTGTCTTGTTTTCCACATTTTTTTCGTTATATATCTATATTATCCTTCTATTTTTTTCTTTTTTTTTTTTACTTTCTCATATTCTATAAAATAATATCGAACTATATGTAATTATGTATTACAAATTATTCTATTTCTATATTCTATAGAATAAAAATATTTAAATAAATTAAAGAGAATATATAGATATAGAGTATAATAATAATAACTAAAGAATCTAAAATAAAGAATATATATATAAAGAATCTAAATATCAAAAATTTTTTTAAATATAAAAAATAGAATAATAAACAATATTATTATTAATTCTATATTATAATAATAAAATTCATAATTTAAGAAAATTCATTATAGAATAATATAGTTAAAATAATATTATATGATTAATAATATATAGAATGAAATAAAAAAAATATCTCATGAATCGTTATACAATTCAAATTGAATTCGGACTTCCCCCGACAAATGCAAGTGATTATTAATAAAATAGAATAACTATTTGATCATATTCCTATATGTAATTATGTATTACAAATTACAAGAAAAAAAAAACGAAGGAGGATTTGAAATGCGAGATCTAAAAACATATCTCTCTGTGGCACCAGTGGCAAGTACTCTATGGTTCGCGGTTTTAGCGGGTCTCTTGATAGAAATAAATCGTTTATTCCCGGATGCATTGATATTCCCCTTTTTTTCGTTCTAGTTATTTTAATTGGGACTGGAAGGTGTGACGAAGATTAGAGATCAAATCAAATATCTGTGATTAATTCCTTCTTTTTTTTAGAAGAAGTTGGAAAGAAAGGGAAAGGTGGATTTGGCCTCAGTGAAACTCGGAATTTTTGCCAGGTTTCAATGGAATTGAATTTTTTATTCAATTCCATTGCTATTTATAATAGAGTGAGACCACAAATGGAATTGGAATACTTGGGTAGGGGCAATAATATCATAGAAGATACTTAACTTAAATGAAAAATGAAATACTTTACTGCGATTCGAAATATAGTTCGAAATCATTTTATTACTGAATTTTTACTGTACTATAAAAAATTAATTGGAACAAAATATTTGATAATTTGATTTTGAATTATCAACTTATACTTTTTTTCGTTCCTTTTTTATTCTTCGCTTCAAATCTGAAAATCGAAGAGTTAAGTGAATCAAAAAACCAAAGGAGGTTCATGGCCAAGGGTAAAGATATCCGAATTACTGTTATTTTGGAATGTACTAATTGTGATAAAAACAGTGTTAATAAGGAATCAAGGGGGATTTCTAGATATATTACTCAAAAGAATCGACACAATACACCTAATCGATTGGAATTGAGAAAATTCTGTCCCTTTTGTTGCAAACATACGATTCACGCAGAGATAAAGAAATAGAGAAATTGGATCGCTTGTGTGTTACCCTTACAGATGAAAAATAATCTTTACAGATAGAAGATATATTTTGAAAAAAAAAAAATTATATTTGAAATTTTAATTCAATTAGAAATTAATATAATTTATATAATAGAACAACATTATTTATATTATATATATTATTTATATTATATATATTATTTATATTATATATATTATTTATATTATATATATTATATTATATATATTATATAGCATATATATAACAAACATTAACAAACATATAGAAAAAAATAAGAATATAAATAAATTTTTATAAGAAATAGGATTTTCGGTATAGGAATAAACAAACCATGGATAAATCTAAGCGACTCTTTCTTAAATCTAAGCAATCTTTTCGTAGGAGTTTGTCCCCGATCCAATCGGGGGATCGAATTGATTATAAAAACATGAGTTTACTTTATCGATTTATTAGTCAACAAGGAAAAATATTATCTAGACGCGTGAATAGATTGACCTTAAAACAACAACGATTAATTACGATTGCTATAAAACAAGCTCGTATTTTATCTTTGTTACCTTTTGTAAATTCATTACCTTTTGTTAATAATGAAAAAAAAAAATTTGAAAAAAGCGAGTCGACCACTAGAACTACTACGACTGTTCTTAAAAAAAAAAAAAAATAGAGTTACTCTTCAATTGAATTCAATTTTGAATCTAAACTCAATGAAAATTTGGATTAATATTTTGTTCGAAAACTACGACAATCCAATTGGGGTTCTTGCGTTGTAAGAAAAAAGAGAATAGGTAAAGAAGAATAAATCTTTTTTTTTTTTTTGAGCGCGGTTTTTTATTTATTTTGATGACTTTGTCATATGAATTCTAATTCTATTTTATCATACAAATCGCTTCTATTTTACCACCTTCCCGGAGTTGAGTCTCCGGGGAATTTTTATTTTTTTATGAGATCATTGGCAATCATAAAAATACAATTCCCCTTTAATATAGCTATTTGTGCAACTATTTTACGATTAAGAAGTAATTGCCTCTTGTACATATTAGACATTAATTGATTATAAATATAGTATATTTGTTTATTCTGGCCAATTATTGCGTTTATTCGACTGATCCACAAACTGCGAAAATCCCTTTTTTTCCTATCTCTATCCCGATTAGCGGAAACCAAAGCTTTTATTTTCTGTTGTGAAATAGTTCGAGTAAGTTTTGAATGAGCTCCGCGAAAGCTTGATGTAAATAAACGAATTTTTGTCCTTCGTTTTCGAGCGATATATCCTCGTTTAATTCTGGTCATTGAATAAATGAGACTTTGATGAATAACTATTTGATTTTTTCTTTCAGTTATTCTTTTATCCTTCCTAGTCTATTAATAACAAAAAGGGATTCTTCCAATGTATAAAATAATAATTCCAATGGCTTTTGCTACTATAACCTTCCCAACCACGATTTTTTTCTTTTTTCTAAACTAAACATTGTGAATTAAATAGAAATGGAAATGGAGAAAGAAATGGTGGGTTCCATCGTTTCTATGATTACGTTTTAAACGGTGAGGTCCTCTCTATACACCGGAGCCCCTTCCTTCATTGAATCTTCATTTAATCAATGTTATTGTTAACTTGTACAGTTCACACTCATGGGCTCTACCCATGAAATATCTAGTAATAGGTCTTTCACAAAGAAATCTAGCTATACAGTAACGGTATTTAAGTATGAAGATTAACTGGGTAGTTGACCCTCTTAGTCCGTTCTTGCAAAATTTAGGGCATAATTTTTCTTTATTTGAAATAGGATTTTTCCCGCTTAATGGATAACCATTTGTTACCAATGGGAAAGTCTTTTTCATCTTAAATTGCAAATTAAAGTGATTCGGTTTGCACCAATCGAAACCATAAATTTTATACACAATTCTTATTATATTATTATATTAATAGAATAGATTCTATTATCTAAAAAAACGAGTCGCACATACACCCTAGTACATGTTCCTCGGCGCTGAGGGCATCCCCGAAGAGCGGGAGATTTTGTGACATTTCGGATTGGCTGTCTTGTGTTTCTAATAAGTTGTTTTATAGTTGGCATGGTGAGTTATATATATAATGATCTGGTTTAGATCAATCCTAACCCGATAATTATGAATTATTTAGATTCTATAAAATATCTTTGGTATACGTAGGTAAGAATTTAAAAAAGATAAAATGAGATCGTATATTTCTGAGGAATCCTTTATCCTCATTTTTTATTTAAACAGAATCCGCTACCATATCAACAATTCCGTAGGCTTGGGCTTCTTCTGCTGACATAAAAAAATCCCTTTCCATGTCTTTGGATATCTGCCATGAAGGTTTGCCTGTTCTTTGTGCATAAATCTGTGTAATAGTTTCGCGCATTTTCAGTAATTCATTCGCTTCCAGCATACATTCTACTGTTTGTCCCTCCTGAAAAGAACTAGCAGGTTGATGGATCATTACCCTGAGAATATAGAATATAACATGATAAGGGTTTCTACTAATCTTGGATTGGATCATAGGCTAGGGGATGTAAATAAGAAAAAACTAATGAAGATAAAATGTAAAGCCGTACAGGCAGGCATCTTGTTTCTTTTTTATATAGCATATGGCTCTACTAGGAAATATGAAATTAATTTTGATCTTCCCTCGAAGAAGTTGAAAATATACCAGGTCTATCAGACCCAGATCAGTAAATAATCCAATAACCACCTTTCTTTTTTGTTTTAGAATATTTTTTATAGACTATGATGATTCCGTTGCTCTCTTATTTCCTCTAGTCTGTTATTCAGCAATCCCAAAGTTTCTTTTTTGAAATAGTTAATAAAAAATAAATATTGTTCAAAGTTTTCTGGTGTGAAAACAAAAAAAAAATTGTGACACTAAAAAAGGCTCCTGATAGATCAGATAAAATGGTAAATACCCCTTTTTCATACTACTCTTTCGATATATAATCTAATGGTTTTGAAAAAAAAATTATTTTTGCATATCGAACTCGAAGTGCCATGCTTTTTTTACTTAATATTGGTGTAGGCATAGTCTTCTTTTTTTTATAGAAATAAGAATCATTGGCGCCAAGCGTGAGGGAATGCTAGACGTTTGGTAATTTCTCCTCCTACCAAAAGAAGAGATGCCATTGAAGCGGCTAATCCTACGCATACTGTTTGTACTTCTGCTTCTACAAAATGCATAGCATCAAACATAGCCATTCCAGATATTACCTCTCCGCCCGGAGAATTTATAAACAGATATAAATCTTTGGTTTTGTCCTCTAGACTGAGATATACCATGAGACCTACAAGTTGATTGGATATTTCACTGTTTACCTCTTGACCTAAAAAAAGTAGTCTTTCTTGAAAAAGGCGATTATATAAGTCAATCCAAGATGCATCCTCATCTCCAGGAACTACAAATGGTACCTTTGGAACACCAACTGGCATAAAATGGAAAAGGATGCAGTTCTCTATCTTACTTTGCTTTGGTGTGAGAACGTGAAACAGAATGAATTGATTTTGTTTGCTAAAAATCATTAGTAGCGGCATTTATAAGAGCCGAACTAGGGGTAGGCCCTTCCATAGCATCTGGTAACCAGACATGAAGAGGAAATTGGAAAGGAAAGTTTTGACGAATAGGTCGTTCTTGAATATGTCTGCATTCACTGATATAAATACCCATATAGAATAGAAACACTCATATAAAATAAAGTCACCCCCCACCACCATTGCGTATTGTTACTTATCGGGTATAGAATAGATCTGCTTCTTTTTGTTCCTACGAATGAATATAATTGTTCCATGTTCCATTATTACTAAAAAACTAGAACAAATATGAATTCTTTATGCAAGATAATTTACTGAAAGGGGAGGGTCCATAGTATAGTTTTTTACAGTGCAATAAAGTTACATAGTGTCTATTTTTTGTTGATATAAGAGGTATTTTCATGGGTTTGCCTTGGTATCGTGTTCATACCGTTGTATTAAATGATCCCGGCCGTTTACTTTCTGTCCATATAATGCATACAGCTCTTGTTGCTGGTTGGGCCGGTTCGATGGCTCTATATGAATTAGCAGTTTTTGATCCCTCTGACCCTGTTCTTGACCCAATGTGGAGACAGGGTATGTTCGTTATACCCTTCATGACTCGTTTAGGAATAACCAATTCCTGGGGTGGTTGGAATATCACTGGAGGGACTATAACGAATCCAGGTATTTGGAGTTACGAAGGTGTGGCCGCGGCACATATTGTGTTTTCGGGCTTGTGCTTTTTGGCGGCTATCTGGCATTGGGTCTATTGGGATCTAGAAATCTTTTGTGATGAACGTACTGGAAAACCTTCGTTGGATTTGCCAAAAATCTTTGGAATTCATTTATTTCTTGCAGGGGTGGCTTGTTTTGGTTTTGGCGCATTTCATGTAACAGGATTGTTTGGTCCTGGAATATGGGTGTCCGATCCTTATGGACTAACAGGAAGGGTACAGTCCGTCAATCCCGCATGGGGTGTGGAAGGTTTTGATCCGTTTGTTCCTGGGGGAATAGCCTCTCATCATATTGCAGCAGGTACATTAGGCATATTAGCGGGTCTTTTCCATCTTAGTGTGCGTCCACCTCAACGTCTATACAAAGGATTGCGTATGGGAAATATTGAAACCGTCCTTTCCAGTAGTATCGCTGCTGTCTTTTTTGCAGCTTTTGTTGTTGCTGGAACTATGTGGTATGGTTCAGCAACTACCCCGATTGAATTATTTGGTCCCACTCGTTATCAATGGGATCAGGGATACTTCCAGCAAGAAATATATCGAAGAGTTGGTGCTGGGCTAGCCGAAAATCAAAGTTTATCAGAAGCTTGGTCTAAAATTCCTGAAAAATTAGCTTTTTATGATTACATCGGCAATAATCCGGCAAAAGGGGGGTTGTTTAGAGCAGGCTCAATGGACAATGGCGATGGAATAGCCGTCGGTTGGTTAGGACATCCTATCTTTAGAGACAAAGAGGGGCGTGAACTTTTTGTACGTCGTATGCCTACTTTTTTTGAAACATTTCCGGTTGTTTTGGTAGATGGAGACGGAATTGTTAGAGCTGATGTTCCTTTTCGAAGGGCAGAATCGAAGTATAGTGTCGAACAAGTAGGTGTAACCGTTGAATTCTATGGTGGCGAACTCAATGGAATCAGTTATAGTGATCCTGCTACTGTGAAAAAATATGCTAGACGTGCTCAATTGGGTGAAATTTTTGAATTAGATCGTGCTACTTTAAAATCAGATGGTGTTTTTCGTAGCAGTCCAAGGGGTTGGTTTACTTTTGGACATGCTTCGTTTGCTCTGCTCTTCTTTTTCGGGCACATTTGGCATGGTGCTAGAACCTTGTTCAGAGATGTTTTTGCTGGTATCGATCCAGATTTGGATGCTCAAGTAGAATTTGGAGCATTCCAAAAACTTGGAGATCCAAGCACAAAAAGACAGGCAGTCTGATAGAAAGAACATTCGTTTGTTCCTTTTCGATTCAACTTTTTTTGTTATGAGATTGATATAGGGAACTTAATAAATCTTTATTTGAATCATTGCAGTTTGTTTTACTCTTGTTCTTTCTTTTTCTTTATCCAGGAGATAATCCTCCCAAAACAGGTATGAAAGCTATAATAGTAAACCACGATCAAATCTATGGAAGCATTGGTTTATACATTCCTCTTAGTCTCGACTTTAGGAATCATTTTTTTCGCTATCTTTTTTCGAGAACCCCCTATAGTTCCAACTAAAAAGGTGAAATGATTTTTCATTATATCAATTGACAATTGAAGCAATATCAATTGAAGCAATGAGCCTCCAATATCGTAATATTGGGGGCTCATTACTTCAACTAGTCCCCATGTTCTTCGAATGGATCTCGTAGTTGTTGAGAGGGTTGCCCAAAAGCAGTATATAAGGCATACCCAGTAAAACTTACAATTAAACCAGATATAGAGATGGCAATTAGGGTTGCTGTTTCCATTATTATATAATATCAAGACCAAAATGGATCTAGATCTATAGGGTAAGATCCTTTATTTACAGCGGAATGGTATACAAAGTCAACAGATCTCAATGAATAAAAAGTAGGATTTATGGCTACACAAACCGTTGAGGGTAGTTCTAGATCTGGTCCAAGACGAACTGTTGTAGGGGATTTATTGAAACCATTGAATTCAGAATATGGTAAAGTAGCTCCTGGATGGGGAACTACTCCTTTTATGGGTGTTGCAATGGCTCTATTTGCGGTATTTCTCTCTATTATTTTAGAGATTTATAATTCGTCCATTTTACTGGACCAAATTGCTAAGAATTAGATTCACAAGAACCAACTAATTAGTTTTTTTTGAAGAGAAGGTAAAATTTTGCATTTAAGTCTTTGATTTTTAGCCCATTCTATTTTGATTTGGTAGTTCGACCGTGAAACTTCTTTGTTTCTGTATTTCCGGAATATGAGTGTGTGACTTGTTATAATGGATCCTATTGATAATACAGAACATAAAAAGGATCCGTCATCTTGATAGAGATGGCTTTACCCCGTCAGATATTTATTCTAGTATCTGGAACACGGAATATAGAAAATAGATTCTGAAATATTAGAACTATGATTCATACTTAATATTTCTATTTAAACCTCGCAACCGGACTAAAAAAAATTTAAAGAGTTAGAAGAATAAAATGAACGATTTTTATTCTTTTAAACTGCCCCCGCTTATATTTATTTTGATCAAAGGGCAAAAGTTTCTTTGAATTTTTTTCATTATATCTATTCACTGTCATTGAATAAGTGATGATCCAGCAGTTCTTACTCAGGGAATTTTTGGACTTCGATTAAAGGTTTTTTTGAAAATCATCGTGGTTCTGGTATGAATCTGAGGTTTTTGAATTGATTCATAGGGTCTTAACAAGAAAATTCCTATCAATAATAATAAAAAAACAACAGTAAAATAAAAATCGCATTACATACACAAATAAAAAATAAAAAAAAAATGAAGTAAATAATAGAATATTCAAGAGGCCTAGAAGAATCAATAGAAAAGACGAGTGAGCCGACTTGAGATTTTGGCATTATAACTAAAAAGAATAGCTTTCGGATTTCTATTTTTTTCTTATCTTCCTTCAAAGAAGATTGGAATATTAGGATTAAGTTAAGAAGTTTAAAACTTACACATATCCGTTTTTTTTACAAATAACCAGTATTTTAGTATTTTTGTTTGAGCCGTACGAGATGAAATTCTCATATACGGTTCTCAGGGGGGTCCCTTGGTTTACCTATCTCAATAAAGTCTATGATTGGTTCGAAGAACGTCTTGAGATTCAGGCGATTGCCGATGATATAACTAGTAAATACGTTCCTCCTCATGTCAATATATTTTATTGTTTAGGAGGAATTACACTTACTTGTTTTTTAGTCCAAGTAGCGACGGGGTTTGCTATGACTTTTTATTATCGTCCGACCGTTACAGAGGCTTTTGCCTCTGTTCAATATATAATGACTGAGGCT